ATAAATCGATTTGATATTGTTATTCATAATATTGTTAGTATCATCAAGATGTAATTTATACCTTTGAATTGATAGGAGTCCACTTTATCATCTCTATGGGATTAGATCCCGAATTATTGTGAAAGAAGAAAACAAAGAGATTATGGAAGTCAATATTCTTGCGCTTATTGCTACTGCGCTGTTCATTTTAGTTCCTACTGCCTTTTTACTTATCATATACGTCAAAACAGTCAGCCAAAATGATTAATTTTAATGAAACTTGAATTATTCATTTTTATCAATGATTGAAGAAATGAAAAGGTTTAAAACTCTATTTAAGTCTTAAAGAATCAGAAGTATCTGAGATAGTATGGTAGAAAGAGCTATATATAGCTCTTTCTACCACACTATACAATTGAGTATTGTAGAATATTTCATATTCATTCATATTCTTAGTACATAAAACATAAAGTTGTATTGTATACAGAAAGAAGCTTTCTCTTATATAGATAAATTGACAATAGATAAATAGATATCTATTCTATATCTAAATATATATTAGACGTACATCAAAACGAAATAGCACTCGAATTTTCGATTTTTTCTCTACACCCATTTGTATGCATTTCGATCAACCCAAAAGAATTGCAAGCCCAACTGCTTGAATTCCTGATTTTTTCTATCTCTTCTTATGCTTATGGATATGGATCCGGGGGCCCTTCGAAAGAATTAATGTAGGAAGAATCGTACGGGTATAATATACCATATAAATACCATATCATATCATATATTCTATAAATAGAATAATAAAAGAAAAATATTTAATAGAGGATTAAATAGAAGAATCTAATACTACTAATAAAGAATATATAGATATAGATAAACTAAAATATAGATAAACTAAAGCAAGTCAAGTTTTTTTTTAAGCTTTCGCAAAACGATCACAATTGATACAAGTAGATTTTTCAGTAAAGTACTAAATTAGTAATATTCCTAGCTCTAAAGCCCACTCCTTCCCCATACTACAAGTGAAAGAGAAAATGTAAACACTACCATTAAAGCAGCCCAAGCGAGACTTACTATATCCATGTGAATGATGTCCCCTATTGAAGGAATTATTCCATTATTGATTCATAATCATAGTGGAATGAATGGTGCAGAGTCAAAATAGGATTCTTACTTACGGCTCTTTATGAAACAATTTCATAAATCCACTCATAAAAATTTCCTAGATTTCTTATTCAATAGAATTCTATTGAAATAGAAAGAATTGAAAAAAAAAATAGAAAATATAAGATATAAGAAAAAAAAAGAAGAGCCGTTCAACCATTCTGATTCAATTTATGAGCAGCACTCAGAGCCTCTAGTGAGTCTGGATACAAATAAGTTCTTTCCACAATTATTAAATGAATTTACCATCAGCCTATCCAATCTAATCTCATCGCAGACAGAGTTAGTAGACACTACCTCAATATTTCAATATTAAGTGAAGTTATAGTGTAAAATAATTAGGGAGTCTTTATAGTATTTTTTAGAATCCTTTCTTACCAAAATGGAGTGTCTCTTAGGAACCTTTGTATACCAAGATTTCCGACTTCTGACTTTATTCTTACTTTCACTTTCATAGTTCTTATGCCCAGAATGATTCTCACTATTTCTTTTATTTGATTCAATTCAGAATAGCCCAAACCAATCATTAAGAAGATTGGGTTGCTTCAGATTTATTGGTACCTGTTTGAGCCACACTCAGAACCCAGATTTTGAGAAAAAAGATGACAGTCTTTTTTTTTTTTATAGGCCCTACGGGTTCTCAAAATAAAGTATCGACAGACCTAGCCCTTGCCTATGCTTTTGCGGGACAAGGATTCGTCAAGTTCGATCAACAGGATTAAGAAATTCCAAGTCTTTTTTTGTTGATCAGGCGACACCCAGATTCGAACTGGGGATAAAGGATTTGCAGTCCCCCGCCTTACCACTTGGCCATGCCGCCAAATTCCATCCAAAATGGATAAAGAAATAAAGAAATTATATATTCTTATCTTTCTAGAATTTCTAGAATCCTATTTATTATTTCTTTATTATTATTCTATTTCTATTCCTCTCCTCATTTTGTTTTGATTTGAATTTTTTACTTTCTGAATTCCTTTTCTTTTTGGATCTTGAATCCCGTTGTACTTATCTTTTCTTTTTCCAAAAAAGAATTCCTCCTTTTTATTGGATCCTGTTTCTATTCTTTTCTTCGATTGATTTTATCTCAAAACACGCGTCGCTTAAAAACTTACCTTCTCTTTTCACTTTTCTCTAGATTTGATAGAAAAGTGAAAAGATTCCCGGCCCCGGTCACAGCACAGACTGTAAAATGCAGGGCAATTTAGAATAATTCACTCTTTATTTCATTAACTATTTACTTATTACTCTTTTACTCTTACTTACTTTTCTTACTTTGAATTAGCGAACAGCTCTTAATTTTGTATCTCCATTTGTATTATCTTAATGGATGCAAAATCCAATTGATTTACGACTAATCATTATCAATTCTAATTATAAGAAAATATATGTGTATATGTAAACCCCAGAACAGTGTAAACTCCAGAACAGATATTTTTATACGTGGATACCGAGCCCGGGTCTATTTCTTATGCACATATCCTATCCCTATACATATCCTATCCCTATATAGGATCATCGTGCTTGAATATTTCATTGATTTTTTATTTTTTTGTACCCTGATCATAATATCATAATAAAAGAATTAGGTATAAATTGGATCAATTTAGATATCCGATAAAAGACTCCATCAGCCTAAGTGACAGAATTTTTCCCAGGAATGCTTTATCAATTTCCATTTCTTTCTATTTGTACCTGGCTCAAGCTCAAATTCGAATTTGCATCGAAAATGCCCTCCATTTCTCTGTCTTGCTTCCGTTCATATGTATGATATATATGGATGGAGTTGACTAAAATTTTATGTGATTCAGTAAACAGAATATCCATTCCATCATTGCTAGATCAATAGGTAGGGTTCGATGAATAGTGAGCCAAGCCAATAATGGGATTTTTTCAATAAAGAGGAAACTTCAGATTAAGATGCTCCAGAATGGAAATGAGGGAATGTCCACAATACCTGGATTTAGTCAGATACAATTTGAGGGATTTTGTAGGTTCATTAATCAGGGCTTGACGGAAGAATTTCATAAGTTTCAAAAAATTGAAGATAGAGATCAAGAAATTGAATTTCAATTATTTGTGGAAACATATCAATTGGTAGAGCCCTTGATAAAAGAAAGAGATGCTGTGTATGAATCACTCACATATTCTTCTGAATTATATGTACCCGCGGTCTTAATTTGGAAAACCGGTAGAAATATGCAAGAACAAACCGTTTTTATTGGAAACATCCCTATAATGAATTCTTTTGGAACCTCTATAGTAAATGGAATATACCGAATTGTGATCAACCAAATATTGCAAAGTCCCGGTATTTACTACCGTTCAGAATTGGAACATAACGGAATTTCTGTCTATACCAGTACTATAATATCGGATTGGGGGGGAAGGTCGGAATTAGAAATTGATAGAAAGGCAAGGATATGGGCCCGTGTAAGTAGAAAACAAAAAATATCTATTCTAGTTCTATCATCAGCTATGGGTTCGAATATAAGAGAAATTCTAGATAATGTTTGTTACCCTGAGATTTTCTTGTCTTTCCCGAATGATAAAGAGAAAAAAAATATTGGGTCAAAAGAAAGTGCTATTTTGGAGTTTTATCAACAATTTGCCTGTGTAGGGGGGGATCCGGTATTTTCTGAGTCCTTATGCAAGGAATTACAAAAGAAATTTTTTCAACAAAGATGTGAATTAGGAAAGATTGGTCGACGAAATATGAACCGGAGACTTAATCTTGATATACCCCAAAACAATACTTTTTTGTTACCACGAGATCTATTGGCTGCTGTGGATCATTTGATTGGAATAAAATTGGGAATGGGTACACTTGACGATATGAATCACTTGAAAAATAAACGTATTCGTTCTGTAGCAGATCTATTACAGGATCAATTCGGATTGGCTCTTGTTCGTTTAGAAAATACGGTTCGAGGAACTATATGTGGAGCTATCAGGCATAAATTGATACCTACTCCTCAAAATTTGGTAACTTCAACTTCATTAACAACTACTTATGAATCGTTTTTTGGCCTACACCCTTTATCTCAAGTTTTGGATCGAACTAATCCGTTGACACAAATTGTTCATGGGCGAAAATGGAGTTATTTGGGTCCTGGAGGATTGACGGGGCGAACTGCTAGTTTTCGGATACGAGATATCCACCCGAGTCACTATGGACGTATTTGTCCTATTGACACGTCCGAAGGAATCAATGTTGGACTTATCGGATCATTAGCTATTCATGTGAAGGTTGGTTATTGGGGATCTATAGAGAGTCCGTTTTATAAATTATCTGAGAGATCAAAAGAGGCACAGATGGTTTATTTATCACCAAATAGAGATGAATATTATATGGTAGCAGCAGGAAATTCTTTGGCCTTGAATCGGGGTATTCAAGAACAACAGGTTGTTCCTGCTCGATATCGTCAAGAATTCCTGACTATTGCATGGGAAGAGATTCATCTTAGAAGCATTTTTCCCTTCCAATATTTTTCGATTGGAGCTTCCCTCATTCCTTTTATCGAGCATAATGATGCGAATCGAGCTTTAATGAGTTCTAATATGCAGCGTCAAGCAGTTCCCCTTTCTCGGTCCGAGAAGTGCATTGTTGGAACTGGGTTGGAAGGCCAAACGGCTCTAGATTCGGGGATTTCAGCTATAGCCGAACGCAAGGGAAAAATCATTTATACTGATACTCAAAAGATCATTTTCTCAAGTAATGGGGATACTCTAAGCATTCCATTAGTTATGTATCAACGTTCCAACAAAAATACTTGTATGCATCAAAAAACTCAGGTTAAGCGGGGTAAATACATTAAAAAGGGACAAATTCTAGCGGGTGGTGCGGCTACAGCTGGTGGGGAACTCGCTTTAGGAAAAAATGTATTAGTAGCTTATATGCCATGGGAAGGTTACAATTTTGAAGACGCAGTACTAATTAGCGAACGTCTGGTCTATGAAGATATTTATACTTCTTTTCACATCCGGAAATATGAAATTCAGACTCATTTAACAAGCCAAGGTCCTGAAAGAATCACTAAGGATATTCCGCATTTAGAGGCTCGTTTACTCCGAAATTTAGACAGAAATGGAATTGTGATGCTGGGATCTTGGATAGAAACAGGTGATATCTTAGTAGGTAAATTAACACCTCAGACAGCGAGCGAATCTTCATATGCCCCGGAGGATAGATTATTACGAGCTATACTTGGCATTCAGGTATCCACTTCAAAAGAAACTTCTCTAAGACTACCTATAGGGGGAAGGGGTCGAGTTATTGATGTGAGATGGATCCATAGAAAGGGGGTTTCCAATTCTAATCCAGAAAGGATTCGTGTATATATTTCACAGAAACGTGAAATCAAAGTAGGTGATAAAGTAGCTGGAAGGCATGGGAATAAGGGTATAATTTCTAAGATTTTGTCTAGACAAGATATGCCCTATTTGCAAGATGGAACGCCCGTTGATATGGTATTCAATCCATTAGGAGTCCCCTCACGAATGAATGTGGGACAGATATTTGAATGTTCGCTCGGGTTAGCGGGGGATCTGCTAAAGAAACATTATAGAATAGGGCCCTTTGATGAGAGATATGAGCAAGAGGCCTCAAGAAAACTAGTGTTTTCTGAATTATATGAAGCCAGTAAGCAAACAAAAAATCCATGGGTATTTGAACCCGAATATCCGGGAAAAAGCAGAATCTTTGATGGAAGAACAGGAGATCTTTTTGAACAACCTGTTCTAATAGGAAAGTCCTATATCCTAAAATTAATTCATCAAGTTGATGATAAAATCCATGGACGTTCCAGTGGGCATTACGCACTTGTTACACAACAACCCCTTAGAGGGAGGGCCAAACAAGGGGGACAAAGAGTAGGAGAAATGGAAGTTTGGGCTCTAGAGGGATTTGGTGTTGCTCATATTTTACAAGAGATGCTTACTTATAAATCTGATCATATTAGAGCTCGTCAAGAAGTACTTGGTGCTACGATTATTGGATCAACAGTACCTAATCCAGAGGGTGCTCCAGAATCTTTTCGATTGCTCGTTCGAGAACTACGATCTTTGGCCCTGGAACTGAATCATTTCCTTGTATCTGAAAAGAACTTCCAGATGAATAGGAAGGAAGCTTGATCTCAATGAATCAGAATTTATATTCTATGATCGACCAGTATAAACATCAACAACTTCGAATTGGACCAGTTTCCCCTCAACAAATCAGGGCTTGGGCAAAAAAGATTCTACCCAATGGAGAGATAGTTGGAGAGGTGACAAAACCCTATACTTTTCATTATAAAACGAATAAACCGGAGAAAGATGGATTGTTTTGTGAAAGAATTTCTGGACCCATAAAAAGTGGGATTTGTGCTTGTGGAAATTACCGAGGGATTGGGGCTGAAAAAGAAGACCCGAAATATTGTGAAGAATGCGGGGTGGAATTTGTTGATTCTCGGATACGAAGGTACCAAATGGGATACATCAAACTGACATGTCCAGTGACTCATGTGTGGTATTTGAAACGTCTTCCTAGTTATATTGCGAATCTTTTAGATAAGCCCCTTAGGGAATTAGAGGGCCTAGTATATTGCGATGTGTGATTTGATCGAAATTTTCATTTGACAGATTTGGACTGAGAAACTGTCATCCCATTTAATCTGATTGGGATGCCCCCGGCTCTGACATGTATCTTGGGAGGAGGAACATGAAGCTCAGAATTATGGGTGCATTCAAGACTTAAAAATGGAAGAAAAGGGGAATTGATCCATGGTCGATTCCGTAACAGATAATATAGGAATAGTTAGTTATACCTCGTGAAAAAAAAAGACTTTTTGTGGAATTAGACATTCCATTTCTTTGAGAAAGAAAATCTCAAGCGCAAGTGAATATGGCATGGTTACGGGAGCTTATCTATCGCATATATGCTTCAAGGGATATCATGGCACATAACCATCGAGGTGAGTAGAGACCTAAAAAAGATCGAATGGAACAATACAATATATAGACAAATAAATCCTTTATGAGTCCCACAATATTCCTTTCAGGGGATTCATCATTTGAGGGGAAGTAGACTACTCAATAACTTCACATTTCCTTTTTTTCGTAAACAACATAAAAGAAAGGAAAAAGGGTTAGAGTGAAAATAACAAAAAAAAAAGATAAGAATGAATCAATGAAAGGCTGGTCCTTACTGGGAACTTGAGTAAAGAGTAGCTTTTTGTAGGGTTTTCTCGAACAAAGTTTAAAAAGAAGAAGAACCCCTTTCTTTATTTGGTGTAACTACTTGAGCCGGATGAGAGGAAACCTTCACGTCCGATTGTGAGGGGGGGAATCCAATACTATAGGAACCTATCTCAA